TTTCTACACACGTCTTTTTTTAGGAGGCCTACATCCATTATGTGGCATAGGGGTTACGTCACGTACGAAACTTAATAGTATACCACTTCTACGAATGGCTCGTAATGCTGCATCTCTTCCGAGACCAGGGCCTTTTATCATGACTTCTGCTCGTTGCAGACCCTGATCCACTGCCGTACGAATAGCATTTCCTGCTGCGGTTTGAGCAGCAAATGGTGTCCCTCTTCTTGTGCCTCTGAATCCACAAGTACCAGCGGAGGACCAAGAAACCACCCGACCTATTACATCTGTAACAGTCACAATGGTATTGTTGAAACTCGCTTGAACATGAATAACTCCTTTTTGTATTCTACGTCCATTCTTACGTGAACCAATTCTTGGTATAGCTTTTGTCATATTTTATCATCTCATAAATATGAGTCAGAGATATACGGATATATCCATTTCATGTCAAAAAAGATCCTTTATTTGTACATCGGACCGTTTAGAAAGTCCCTTGTTAGAAAGATTACCCCTGTCTCTGTTTATGTTTCGGATTGGAACAAATTACTATAATTCGTCCCCGCCTACGGATCAGTCGACATTTTTCACAAATTTTACGAATGGAAGCCCTTATTTTCATATTTGTTATTCCTTAATTCCAAATATACTCCTTGGAAGAAAATAAGTCTCTTGAAATTTTGAACCTCGAATTGTATTCCCATGAAAGGAATGTTTAAATTCAAATAAAAAGCCACCTAATCATTCGACTCTTTGTTGCGAAGTCTATAAATTATACGTCCCCTAGTTGAATCATAACGACTTACTTCGATTTTGACTCTATCTCCTGGTAGTATCCGGATAAAACTCCGTCGGATCCTCCCCGAAACATAACCTAGAATCAGATCTTCATTGTCTAAACGAACTCGGAACATACCATTGGGAAGTGATTCAGTAATTAAACCTTCGTGAATCAATTTTTGTTCTTTCATTCCAGGTAACCCCCTTGAAGTATCAACTAATGGAGGAGGAGTAATAGTAGACAATTCGTCTTTCCTCTCTTTTTCCCAAATAGCAAGTTACGGATCAAATTCGGATACCAGAAGGATCACCAGATATAATACAAAATTTCTCCCCCAATTCTTTCTAGTCGAGCTTCTCGATCTGTCATTATACCTCGAGAAGTAGAAAGAATTACGACCCCCATTCCACCTAAAATCCTAGGAATTCGTTGATGGTTGGAATAGATTCGTAGACCGGGACGACTGATACGCTTTAAAATATTTCTATATGTTCCTTTCCTATTCCTTCTATGTCGCAGGGTTGAAACCAAGAAATATTTGTTGTTTTCCCTATGTTTCCTAACATTTTCAATAAACCCTTCTTGTAGAAGTATTTTAACAATGTTTTCGGCGATATTAGTAGATGCTATTCGAACCGTTCCTTTTTTATCCATGTTAGCATTTCTTATAGAAGTTATTATATCGGCAATAGTGTCCCTACCCATGACGAACTAAAATTATGGGTGCCTTCCAGTTTTGATATAATCAACATGTTCCTTTTTTTTTCATTTTTTCTTATTTATTTATGAATTATTAAAGGTATATGCGTGAGACACAATCTACTAACGTGATCTATTTCAGAGACCTGACTATACTCTATCACGGTCTCATCTACTAGTATTTATAAGACTTCAGGAGCTAATGAGACTATTTTAGTGAAATTCAACTGTCTCAATTCCCGCGCGATCGCTCCAAAAACTCGAGTTCCTTTTGGATTTCCTTCTTGATCAATGACAACTGCTGCATTGTCATCATATCGTATTATCATACCGTTGTCGCGTTTGAGTTCTTTACGTGTACGTACAATTACAGCTCTGATCACTTCTGATCTTTCGAGAGGCATATTGGGCACTGCTTCTTTGATTACAGCAACAATAACGTCACCAATATGAGCATATCGTTGATTACTAGCTCCTATGATTCGAATACACATCAATTCTCGAGCCCCGCTGTTGTCCGCTACATTCAAATGGGTCTGAGGTTGAATCATATCATTTTTTTTTTTTGAATCTGCTCTTTCAATGCAAAAGGCAAAGGAAAAAGAGAGAAATATTGTCTGCCCAGAAATCCAAAAATCTGCGATTGTATTTTTCATCACAAATACCCTTCACATACCTATCACGCGATAATGAATTGAGTTCGTATAGGCATTTTGCACGCAGCTATTTCAATAGCTGCTCTGGCTACAGTTTCTGATACTCCGCCCATTTCATAAAGTATTCGACCGGGTTTAACGACAGATACCCAATATTCGGGAGATCCTTTCCCCGAACCCATACGTGTTTCGGTAGGTCTTACTGTAACGGGTTTGTCGGGAAATATACGTACCCATATTTTTCCACCACGGCGTGCATATCGTGTCATTGCTCGTCGTCCTGCTTCTATTTGTCTAGATGTGATCCAAGCGGGTTCAAGTGCCTGAAGAGCGTATCTGCCGAAACAAATATGATTGCCTCGATAAGATATTCCCTTCATTCTTCCTCTATGTTGTTTACGGAATCTGGTTCTTTTGGGGTTATAGTTGATGGTTGTTTCTCAATCCCATCTCTACTGCAGAACCGGACATGAGAGTTTCTTCTCATCCAGCTCCTCGCGAATGAAACGATTCAATAAGATTACGTATATGTATTTATTGAATGAATAATACACTGAATCATGGAATTTATTGATATTTAATCTGTCACACGGGAAGCCGTATAGTATATAGTATATACGGCTAGACGGATATTTCTATTTTATTTATATGGGATAATGCCTTTCTTTTGAAAATGAATCCTTGACCTTTACCGAATCTGTCAAAATACTGCAATCCAATAATGGTTTCGCGGGCGAATATTGACTCTTTCCATATTTGCTTCATTCGTAGGGTGAGCCCATGACCTATCAGAAGAAATTAATTGGTTCCTGGTTGATTCCGCCATCCCACCCAATGAATCATTAGGATTCGTTTTCAATAGAATCTTCCGCAGTCACAGGTTTCGTCGTTCCCATAGCTTTTCCATTAATGGCTAGGCCTGAACTATGCAATGGAGCTCCTAATTAAATTCGTTCCCGAGCCAATCTCCTCAGTCTCTATTGACTCGGGGCTCTTTATTATTTGTATTTTTCTTATGAACCGTATTCATCTAATTATGGACGAATCAGTATTGATGCTTTATCACACTGCCTTTTATGATATGATGTGATTGATAGACCATACATATTGGAATCATATATCATGGAGATTCTCCTTCTCTCTTTCTCTCGCCCTTCCAGTTACCCACATCCCTCTATTTTTCTTTCCAACCTATAAATGGATTTTTCCTTTATGGAAAAAAAAAGATTTCAGTTGCTACAACTATATGATCGATACATCATATGGCGACTGCTTCCTTGGATCTCGATAATACAAAGCAATGAGTTGGTTACTAGTTCTTATAGTTATTAGTTAGGGGCTGGTCTGTTTTTTGAATCCCAACTTTAAATAAAAAACCAACGAGTCACACACTAAGCATAGCAGTTCCACCAAAAGGTCAATCGAATTTTTATTCAACCTTATAGAATTAGAATTGCTCATTTTTCATTTTTTTTTTATTGAAGTGAAAAGGAATAGTTTGTAGTTTTTGTTCTATCACTGAATAGAATGGCAAGCAAAGGAAGGGTCCATTATTGCTCGTCTACAAATATCCAAATTTTGATGCCCAATGCCCCATAGGCAGTTCGAACTGTATAGGAACAATGATCAATTTTAGCTCGAATGGTTTGGAGGGGAACCCTACCTTCTCTGATCCATTCGACACGTGCAATTTCTTTTCCGTCGATACGCCCTGCAATTTCCACTTGAATTCCTTTTGTGTCTGCTTGTTCAGTTAATTCAATAGCTTTTTTCATTGCCTTTCGAAACGAAACCCTATTCTTTAATTGTAGAGCTATATATTCTGCAAGAATATTAGGTTGTCCATAAGGTTTTGCAACTCTTGTAATAGCAATGTTAAGTCTCCGATTCACAGAATGAAGCCCCTTTTGTACATTGATCTGCAATTCTTCGATTCCTCGTGTTTGGCCTTCTATTAACAAATTTGGGAATCCAATATAGATTATGACCTGGATCAAGTCCATTTTTTTTTGAATCTCTATATGTGCAATTCCAATTCCTTCGAAACTTGAAGATACTCTTATATTTTTTTGTACATATATCTTGATACAATCCCGTATTTTTTCATCTTCCTGGAGACCTATGTAATAACTTTTTGGTTGTGCGAACCAAAGGGAACGATGACTTTGGTTTTCGCCAAGGCGGAAACCGAGTGGATTTATTTTTTGACCCATCTTTTTTTTCTCTCTCTCTCTCCTTCTCTATATATCTTTCTATTATAGGATCTCTCCATACATTTTTTGTTTCTAAAAATATATCCTGATCTGTTTTCTTTTTAGAGCTATCCTTCAATACAATAATTATATGACAGGCGGGTCTTTCTATCGGATAACTACGTCCTCTAGCCCTGGGTTTTAACTTTTTCACGATAGTACCCCCATTGACTTCGGCTTTACTAATGACTGAATCAGCTTCGTTGAAACTTTTATTGTGACTAGCATTTGCTGCTGCAGAATAAACCAGTTTAAAAATGGGATAAAATGCTCGATAAGGCATGAGTTCCAGTAACATAAGTGTTTTCTCATAGGAATGCCCACGAATCTGATCAATGACTCTTCGTGCTTTGTGAGCAGACATACATATACGTTGAGCTAAAGCTTGTACTTGTGTACTCGAGCTCCTCTTCATCTTCTGCTTTTTCAAGGTCTTCTTCCACTTTCTCCACTTTGACATAAGATAAGGTTCGCCTCCCGCCAATGAACGATGAGCACCTATTTCACTTTATTTTATTAACGGAGAGATCTAGTATCGTTTCTCGCGTGTCCCTGGAAAGTAAGAGTAGGTGCAAATTCTCCTAATTTTTGACCCACCATACGATCCGTTATATAAATAGGTAAATGCGCCTTTCCATTATGAATGGCAATTGTATTGCCGATCATTGTGGGTATAATGGTAGATGCCCGGGACCAAGTTACTATTATCTCTTTTTCCTCTCTCATGTTAAGCTTCTTTATTTTTTCCAATAAATGATTAGCTACAAAAGGATTTTTTTTTAGTGAACGTGTCACGGCCTATTATTCCCCCCCCCTTTTTTTTTTTTGAAAAGACGAGTAAAAAACAATATTTATTTGATTTTGAATATTCCTATTTACGGCGACGAATAATAAAACTATTACTATATTTATTCCTTTTCCTACTTCTTCTTCCAAGCGCAGGATAACCCCAAGGGGTTGTGGGTTTTTTTCTACCAATCGGGGCCCTCCCTTCACCACCCCCGTGGGGATGGTCTACAGGGTTCATAACTACCCCTCTTACTACAGGACGCCTACCTAGCCAACACTTAGATCCGGCTCTACCCAAACTTTTCTGGTTCGCCCCAACATTACCCACTTGTCCGACTGTTGCTGAGCAGTTTTTGGATATCAAACGGACCTCCCCAGATGGAAATCTTAATGTGACCGATTTACCCTCTTTTGCAATCAGTTTCGCTACAGCACCTGCTGCTCTAGTTAATTGTCCACCCTTTCCAAGTGTGATTTCTATGTTATGTACGGCCGTGCCTAAGGGCATATGGGTTGAAGTAGATTTTTCTTTTTGATCAATAAAAACCCCTTCCCAAACCGTACAAGCTTCTTCCAAAGCATACGGCTTTCCGGATGTATATATATATATTATATGATGATATCTAGACAGATGGATTTTATATGAATCGTGTGATGAAGTACCACATGAGTGGATATATAGGAATACAAATCTGCCAAATCACTCATGTTATGATCTTATACATCCTAGGTCTCTCCGTTTCGTCATCTGGCTTATGTTCTTCATGTAGCATTCAGACCGAATGACTCTATGAAATTACGTCGCTACTTCCACATATTACGGGTAACGTAGGAGACATCTCTATTTTTCCCCGGGGGAATTTTTAGAATTACCACCACTTAGCTTTCAATTCACCTCTGACCATCAAATGAAATGTGAATAACCCATCCTCTTCTCTTTGAAACAAGGGTCGCTTCCGCTTCTGTCCGTGCTTCAAACAATTTTGTCTTCTCCATATTACCATATCTGGAGTGTCAATAATTTTATATGAGGAACTACTGAACTCAATCACTTGCTGCCGTTACTCTTCAGTTTTCTGTTGAGGTCTATCCCGTAGAGGTACTCAAATTGGATCAGTGATCAATTTCTAGGTTTCGTCGTAAACCTAATTGGTTACTTCCAATTACGTAAATCCATAGTTCAAACCGCACTCAAAGGTAGGGCATTTCCCATTGATATAGGAACTTCTGTACCGGAAACAATGGTATCTCCAATTATAGCCCCTCTGGGATGTAAAATATATCTTTTCTCACCATCTCCATAGTGTATGAGACAAATGTATGCATTTCGATTAGGGTCATATTCTATGGTTACGATCCTAGCAGATATGTCTTTTTCATTCCGTCGAAAATCGATTTTACGGTATAGACGCTTATGGCCTCCTCCTCTATGCCCTGCGGTAATGATTCCCCTGGAATTACGACCTTTACCACAGCGATGCTGTCCATAGATCAAATTATTTCGCGGATTGGATTTCACTTGACTGTCTACGGATCCTTTGCGTATGCTCGGGGTAGAAGTTTTGTATAAATGTATCGCCGTGTTATTTAGTATTTTTTTTCTTTTTTTTTTTTACTAAAATTCTTTTCTCTTCTCTATAAGAGGTAAAATAGAATAACCCGGTTGAAGCGTAATGATCATACGTCTGTAATGCATTGTATGTCCCATAATGGGTCCCATTCTTCTACCCTTTCCCGGGTAGTTGATGACTGTTTATAGCTATTACTTTGACGCCAAAGAAGAGTTCGACCCAATGCTTTATTTCTGTCCTAGTTGATCCTGATTCGACATTAGAAGTATATTGATTGTTCCCCAATAACCGAATACTTTTTTCTGTAAAGACTACATATTTGATTCCATCCATAAATCTACTTTCTTCCCCACGAGTTCCAGTATCGATAAGAATTCTAGTTCTTACTCTTCATATGTTATGGTTGGTATGAATATACCATACCAATTCGTTATGGATGGATGATGAGATTCCATTGATACGGAGCCAGTGGAACTAGCCTTATTGAATGTCCCCGTTGGCCTGCATCCAGCAGGAATTGAACCTACGAATTCGCCAATTATGAGTTGGGCGCTTTAACCATTCAGCCATGGATGCTTCACTGGGGTCATTGTACATCGCAAGTGACCCAAATTCAATTCACTTAGATTCTTTTGGATTCTTTAGGAGGAATCAATGAAATGAGAGGACATCAATTCAAATCCTGGATCTTCGAATTGAGAGAAATCCAGAATTCTCACGATTTCTTGGATTCATGGATCCAACCCGATTCGGTGAAATCTTTCACTTCCTTTTTTTTCCACCAAGAGCGCTTTATGAAACTTTTTGATTCCCGAACTTTGAGTGTCCTAATTTCACGTGATTCACAGGGTTCAATTCGTCGACATTGCACGATCAAAGGTGTAGTACTGCTTGTACTTGTAGTAGCGGTCCTTATATACAATCGAAATAGGGTCGAAAGAAAAAATATCTATTTGATGGGGCTTCTTCCTAAACCTCTGCGTTCCATTGGACCCCCCAATTATACATTGAAAGAATCCTTTTGGTCTTCCAATCTCAATAGGTTGATTGTTTCGCTCCTGTATCTTCCAAAAGGGAAAAAGATCTATGAGAGTTGTTTCATGGATCCGAAAGAAAGTACTTGGGTTCTTCCAATAACTAAAAAGTGTATCATGTCTGAATCTAACTGGGGTTCGCGGCGATGGAGGAATGCGATCGTAAAAAAGAGGAATTCCAGCTGTAAGATATCGAATGAAATTGCAGCTGGAATTGAGATCTCGTTCAAAGAGAAAGATATAAAATATCTGGAGTTTTTTTTTGTATCCTATACGAATGATCCGATCCGCAAGGACCATGATTGGAAATTCTTTGACCGCCTTTCTCCGAGTAAGAAGCGAAACATAATCAACTTGAATTCGGGACAGCTATTCGAAATTTTAGTGAAACATTTGATTTGTTATCTCATGTCTGCTTTTTGTGAAAAAAGACCAATTGATGAGGGGGGGTTCTTCAAACAACAAGGAGCTGAGGCGACTATTCAATCAAACGAGATTGAACATGTTTCCCATCTCCTCTCGAGAAACAAGGGGGGTATTTTTTTGCAAAATTGCGCTCAATTTCATATGTGGCAATTCCGCCAAGATCTCTTCGTTATTGGGGGGAAGAATCGGCACAAATCGGATTTTTTGAGGAACGTCTCGAGAGAGAATTTGATTTGGTTAGACAATGCGTGGTTGGTAAACAGGAATCGGGTTTTTAGCAAGGTACGGAATGTATCGTCAAATATTCAATATGATTCCATAAGATCCATTTTCTTTCAAGTAACGGATTCTAGCCAATCGAAAGGATTTTCTGATCAATCCATAGATCCTTTCAATTCCATTAGTAATGAGGGTTCGGAATATCACACATTGATCAATCAAACGGAGATTCAGCAACTAAAAGAAAGATCAATTCTTTTAGATACTTCCTTTCTTCAAACGGAACGAACAGAGATAAAATCAGATCGATTCTCAAAATACCTTTCCGGATATTCCTCAATGGCTCGGCTATTCCCGGAACGTGAGAAGCAGATGAATAATCATCTGCTTCCAGAAGAAATAGAAGAATTTCTTGGGAATCCTACAAGATCAATTCGTTCTTTTTTCTCTGATAGATGGTCAGAACTTCATCTGGGTTTGAATCTTACCGAGAGGTCGACTATAGATCAGAAATTGTTGAAGAAACAACAAGGTGTTTCTTTTGTCCCTTCGAGGCGATCGGAAAATAAAGAAATAGTTGATATATTCAAGATAATTACGTATTTACAAAATACCTCCTCAGTTCATTCGATTGCAGCAGATCCGGGATGGGATATGGTTCCGAAGGATGAACCGGATATGGACAGTTCCAATAAGATTTCATTCTTGAACGAAAATGCATTTTTTGATTTATTTCATCTATTCCATGATCGGAACAAAAGGGGATACAGGTTGCACCACGAGTTTGAATTAGAAGAGACATTTCAAGAAATGGCAGATCTATTCACTCTATCAATAACCGAGCCGGATTTAGCCTATCATAATAAGGAATTTGGCTTGTCTATTGATTCCTACGGAAAATTATTGAATGAGGTATTCAACTCCGGGGATGAATCGAAAAAGAAATCTTTATTGGTTCTATCTTCTATTTTTTATGAAGAGAATGAATCTTTTTATCGAAAGATAAAAAAAAAATCGGTCCGGATCTCCTGCGGGAATGATTTGGAAGATCCAAAACCAAAAATAGCGGTATTTGCTCACAACAACATAATGGAGGCGATCCATCAATATAGATTGATCCGAAATCAGATTCAAATCCAATATAGTACCTATGGGTACATAAGAAATGTATTGAATCGATTCTTTTTAATGAATCGACCCGATTGCAACTTCGCATATGGAATTCAAAAGCATCCCATAGGAAATGATATTCTGAATCATCTAACTATAATAATAGATAAGATCAACCAACATTTATCCAATTTGAAAAAGATTAAGAAGAAGTGGTTCGATCCTCTTATTTCTCGAACCGAGAGATCCACGAATCTGGATCCTAATGTATATAGATACAAATGCTCCAATGGAAGCAAGAATTTCCAGGAACATTTGGAACATTTCGTTTCTGAGCAGAAACACCGTTTTCGAGTAATGTTCGATCGATTACGTATTAATCAATATTCGATTGATTGGTCCGAGGTTATCGACAAACAAGATTTGTCCAAGTCACTTCGTTTCTTTTTGTCCAAGTCACTTCTCCTTTTGTCCAAGTCGCTTCTCTTTTTATCTAAGTCACTTCCTTTTTTCGTTGTGAGTCTCGGGAATATCTCCATTCATAGGGCCGAAATCCGCATCTATGAATTGAAAGGTCTGAATGATCAACCCGGCAATCAGTTGTTAGAATCAATAGGTGTTCAAATCGTTTATTTGAATAAATTGAAACCCTTCTTATTGTATGATCATGATACTTCCCAAAGATCGAAATTTTTAATCAATACAGGAACAATATTACCTTTTTTGTTCAACAAGATACAAAAGTGCATGATTGACTCATTCCGTACTAGAAAAAATCGAAGGAAATCCTTTGAGAACACGGATTCCTATTTATCAATGATATCCCACGATCGAAACAATTGGTTGAATCCTCAGAAAAGTTCATTGATATCTTCTTTTTATAGAGCAAATAGACTTCAATTCTTGAATCAGCCCCATCGCTTCTGGTTCTATTGTAACAAAGGATTCCATTTTTATGGGGAAAAGACCCGTATCCATAATTATGATTTTACATATGCACAATTCCCCAATATCTTGTGCATTCGCAACAAAATATTTTCTTTGTGTTTCGGTAAAAAAAAACATGTTTTGGGAGAGAGAGAGACTATTTCACCAATTGAGTCACAGGTATCTGGCATATTCATACCTAACAATGTTCCACAAAGTGGTAACGAAACGTATAACTTGTACAAATCTTTCCATTTTTCAATTCGATCCGATCCATCCGTTCCTATTTACTCGATTGCAGACATTTCTGGAACACCTGCAATAGAGGAACAAATAGTCAATTTTGAAAGAACTTATTGTCAGCTTCTTTCAGATATGAATCTATCTGATTCAGAAGGGAAAAACTTGCATCACTATTTCCGTTTCAATTCAAACATGGGTTTGATTCACACTCCATGTTTTGAGAAATATGTGTCGTCCGGAAAGAGGAAAGAACTGAGTCTTTGTCTAAAGAAAAACGTTGAGAAGGGGGAAGTAGGTAGAACCCTTCAACGAGATAGTGCTTTTTCAAATCTCTCAAAATGGAATTTGTTCCAAACCTATATGCCTTGGTTCCTTACTTGGACGGGGTGTAAATATCTTTATTTCACCTTAAAAAACAATATTTATTTGATATTGAATATTCCCTTTCAATATTCCCTAAGTGGCAGTCAAAATTTTGTGTCCGTTTTTCATGATATTATGCATGGATCAGATATATCATGGCCAATTCCTCAGAAAAAGTGGTGGTCGATTCTTCCACAACGGAATCTGATAAGTGAGAGTTCGAGTAAGTGTTTACAGAATCTTCTTCTGTCCGAAGAAATGATTCATCGAAATAATGAGTCACCCATTCCATTGATATGGACACATCTGAGATCACCAAATGCTTGGGAGTTCCTCTATTCAATTCTTTTCCTTCTTCTTGTTGCTGGATATCTCGTTCGTACACATCTTCTCTTTGTTTTCCGAGCCTCTAGTGAGTTACAGACAGAGTTAGAAAAGATCAAATCTTTGATGATTCCATCATACATGATTGAGTTGCGAAAACTTCTGGATAGGTATCCTACATCTGAACTGAATTCTTTCTGGTTAAAGAATCTCTTTCTAGTTGCTCTGGAACAATTAGGAGATTCTCTGGAAGAAATACGGGATTCTGCTTCTGGCGGCAACATGCTATTGGGTGGTGGTCCCGCTTATGGGGTCAAATCAATACGTTCTAAGAAGAAATATTTGAATATCAATCTCATCGATCTCATCAGTATCATACCAAATCCCATCAATCGAATCACTTTTTCGAGAAATACGAGACATCTAAGTCGTACAAGTAAAGAGATCTATTCATTGATAAGAAAAAGAAAAAACGTGAACGGTGATTGGATTGATGATAAAATAGAATCCTGGGTCGCGAACAGTGATTCGATTGATGATGAAGAAAGAGAATTCTTGGTTCAGTTCTCCACCTTAACGACGGAAAAAAGGATTGATCAAATTCTATTGAGTCTGACTCATAGTGATCGTTTATCAAAGAATGACTCTGGTTATCAAATGATTGAACAACCGGGATCCATTTACTTACGATACTTAGTTGACATTCATAAAAAGTATCTAATGAATTATGAGTTCAATAGATCCTGTTTAGCAGAAAGACGGATATTCCTTGCTCATTATCAGACAATCACTTATTCACAAACCTCGTGTGGGGCTAATAGTTCTCATTTCCCATCTCATGGAAAACCCTTTTCGCTCCGCTTAGCCCTATCCCCTTCTAGGGGTATTTTAGTGATAGGTTCTATAGGAACTGGACGATCCTATTTGGTCAAATACCTAGCGACAAACTCCTATGTTCCTTTCATTACGGTATTTCCGAACAAGTTCCTGGATGACAAGCCTAAAGGTTATCTTATTGACGATATCGATATTGATGATAGTGACGATATCGATATTGATGATAGTGACGATATTGATGATGACCTTGATACGGAGCTGCTAACTAT